AACCCAATCTTTTCTTAGAAAATATATTCTATTCCCTTCAGTGATAATAGCTAAAAATATAGCCCGTATATTATTATTTCAATTTCCCGAGTGGTCTGAGGACTTAAAAGATTGGAATAGAGAAATGCATGTTAAATGCACCTATAATGGTGTTCAATTATCAGAAACCGAATTTCCAAAAAATTGGTTGACAGACGGTATTCAGATAAAGATCCTATTTCCTTTTTACCTTAAACCTTGGCACAGATCTAAGGTGCCACCTCGCCAGAAAGATCCGCTGAGAAATAAAGAGCAAAAAAACGATTTTTGTTTTTTAACAGTTTGGGGAATGGAAACTGAAGTTCCTTTTGGTTCTCCCAGAAAACAACGTTCATTTTTTGAACCCATTTTTAAAGAACTCAGAAAAAAAATTATAAAATTACAAAAGAATCCTTTTTTAGTTATACAGGTTTTAAAAGAAAGAATAAATATTTTTTTAAACCTTTCAAAAGAAAGAAAAAAATCGGTCATGAAAACCATTCTATTTTTAAAAGGAATAATAAAAGAACTTTCCAAAAGAAACCCAATTCCATTATTTGGATTAAGAAAAATAGATGAATTGAGTGAAACTAAAAAAGAAAAAAATGGGGTAATCAGTAATGGGATGATTAATGAATCGTCCATTCAAATTCGATTTATGGATTTGACAGATTCTTCATTGACAGAAAAAAAAATGAAAGATCTGGATGATAGAACCAGCACAATCAGGAATCAAATAGAAAAAATTACAAAAGATAATAAAAAAGGATTTTTAACTCCGGAAATCAATATAAATATTAGTTCTAATAAAATAAGTTATCCTACTAAACTATTAGCATCAATAAAAAATATTTGGCAGAAATTAAAGAAATTCAAAAGAATAAATGTTCGATTAATCCGTAAATCATATTCTTTTTTCAAATTTTTAATTGAAAGGATATACATAGATATACTTATCTGTATCATTAATAGTCCGAGGATCACTACACAACTTTTTTTTGATAATTCAACAAAAATGATCGATAAATACATTTACAATAATGAAACAAATAAAGAAAAAATAGCTAAAACAAATAAAAATACAATTCGTTTTATTTGGACTAAAAAAAAACCAATTTATGATATTAGTAAAAAAAATGCAAAGATTTTATTATCCTCCTTCTCACAAGCATATGTATTTTACCAATTATATCAAACGCTATTTTGTAATTTGTATAAGTTAAGATATGTCCTTCAATATCACGGAACATCTTTTTTTCTTAAGAATGAAATAAAGGATTATTTTGAAACACAAGGAATTTTTTATCCTGAATTAAAACATAAAAATATTTTGAATTCGGAAATGATTCAATGGAAAAACTGGTTAAGGGGTCATTATCAATATGATTTATCTCCGATTAGATGGTATCTATTAGTACCACACAAATGGCAAAATAGATTCAATCAAACACGTATAGTGCAAAATAAAGATTTAAACAAAAGGCATTCAGATGAAAAAGATCGATTAATATTAATTAATTACAAAAAATTAAATGATTTTGAATTAAATTCATTATCAAATTCAAAATATAACCTTCAAAAATACTATGGATATGACCTTTTCTCATATAAATCGATTAATTATGAAAATAAGAAGGATTCACATATTTATGTATCACCATTACGTTTAAATAATAAACAAGAGATTTCTTATAATTACAACAAGATATATAAAAAAGGTAAATTAATTAATATGCCAGGAGGTATTATCCCTATTAATTTAGAAGATGATGATATTCTCAATCTAGATAAATTTACAGATAGAAAATATTTGGATTGGAGAATTTTCGATTTTTGTCTTCGAAATAAAGTCAATATTGAGTCCTGGATTGATATCGATACCAATGGTAATAAAAATACTAAGACTGGGTTTAATAATTATCAAATAATTGATAAAATGGATCAAAAAGGTCTTTTTTTTCTTAAAATTTCCCAAAATGGAGGAATTATGGCATCCAACAAAAAAAAAGATCTTTTTGATTGGATGGCAATGAATGAAGAAATACTAAGTCGTCCCATATCAAATCTAAACCTTTGGTTCTTTCCAGAATTTGTGATCCTTTATAATACATATATTATGAAACCGTGGATCATACCAATCCAACTACTTCTTTTAAATTTTTATGAAAATGTTAGTGAAAATAAAAACATCACTAGAAAGAACAAAAGGGATCTTTTTCTATTTTCGAATGAAAAAAAATCGATTGAATTAGAGAATCGAAATCAAGAAGAAAAAGAATCCGCAATTCGAGATAATCTTGAATCAGATGCACAAAATCAAATGAATCTTGGATCACTTTTCTCAAACCAAGAAAAAGATATTGGAGAAGATTATGCAAGCTCCGATATGAAAAAACGTAGAAAGAAAAAAGAATATAAGAGCAACACGGAAGTAGAGCTTGATTTTTTCCTAAAAAGGTATTTACGTTTTCAATTGAGATGGGATGATTCTTTAAATCAAAGAATGATCAATAATATCAAAATATATTGTCTCCTACTTAGACTAATAAATCCAAGAGAAATTGCTATATCCTCTATTCAAAGGGGAGAAATGAGTTTAGATATTTTGATTATTCAAAAGGATTTAACTCTTACAGAATTAATGAAAAAAGGTATATTAATTATCGAACCAATTCGTTTGTCTATAAAAAATGATGGACAATTGATTATGTATCAAAGTCTAAATATTTCATTGTTTCATAAGAGTAAGCCCAAAATTAATCAAATATACCGAGAAAAAAGCTATGTTGCTAAGATTAATTTGGATAAATCCATTGCAAGACATCAAAAAATGGCTGAAAATAGATACAAAAATGATTATGATTTGTTGTTTGTTCCCGAAAAGGTTTTATCCACTAAAAGACGTAGAGAATTAAGAATTCTAATTTGTTTCAATTCGAGGAAGAGAAATGGTATTCATAAAAATCCAGTATTTTGCAACAACGTAAAAAACTGGGGTGAATTTTTGGATAAAAGAAAACATTTTGAGAAAAAGAAACTAATTAAATTAAAGTTCTTTCTTTGGCCTAATTATCGATTAGAAGATTTATCTTGTATGAATCGATATTGGTTTGATACCAATAATGGGGGCCGCTTCACTATGATAAGGATACATATGTATCCACGATTGCAAATTTGTTAATTATGCGTTTTTCATATATATTCTGTACCATATATGTATGGTATATGAAAAAAGGAGTTGCACCTATGTATTGTCTTACCTTCCAGTCTGATACATGAATACTAATTCAATGCATTTATCAATATCCAATAGATCTATAAATGATTAACGGAATCTTCTTATTTTTTCTTTTTTTATTTATTATTAGATTATTAGATTTCGATCCAAAATTGTTTCTCTTTTCTAAATGTAGAAATATATCACCCTTTCCTATTCCTATACGAATAAAATGGAAAAGAAAATTGGATTGATTCATTTTATTTGATAAAATTAGGAGTTCATAAAGAAATTAAGATTATTGTGTATACCAAATTAAAATGACTAGCATTATTCTTACTGATCAGTAAAATCCATTAAAAAAAAAGAGGATAGAAAATCCGTTTTATGGTAAAAAATTCATTCATCTCAGTTATTTCACAAGAAGAAAAAGAAGAAAACAGGGGGTCCATTGAATTTCAAGTATTTCGTTTCACCAATAAGATACGAAGACTGACTTCACATTTGGAATTGCACCGAAAAGATTATTTATCTCAGAGAGGTTTACGTAAAATCCTGGGAAAACGCCAACGACTGCTGTCTTATTTGTCAAAGAAAAATAGAATACGTTATAAAGAATTAATTAGTCAGCTGGATATTCGGGAGTCAAAAACTCGTTAAGTGAAAAAGGAATTTGAATTATTTTTTTATTCGATCTTGAATTTTAATGAACTTGTTTTCATTTTCAGCAATTCATGAAAGAATGAATCGAGGAATAACCTATGAATGTAACAACTACAAGAAAAGACCTCATGATAGTCAATATGGGACCTCACCACCCATCAATGCATGGTGTTCTTCGGCTCATCCTTACTCTAGATGGTGAAGATGTTATTGATTGTGAACCAATATTAGGTTATTTACACAGAGGAATGGAAAAAATTGCGGAAAATCGAACAGTTATACAATATCTACCTTATGTAACACGTTGGGATTATTTAGCTACTATGTTCACAGAAGCAATAACCGTAAATGGACCAGAACAGTTGGGAAATATTCAAGTACCTAAAAGAGCCAGTTATATCAGAGTAATTATGTTAGAGTTGAGTCGTATAGCTTCTCATCTGTTATGGCTTGGCCCCTTTATGGCAGATATTGGTGCACAGACCCCTTTTTTCTATATTTTCAGAGAAAGAGAATTAGTATATGATCTATTCGAAGCTGCCACCGGTATGAGAATGATGCATAATTATTTTCGTATCGGAGGAGTAGCGGCCGATCTACCTTATGGATGGATAGATAAATGTTTGGATTTCTGTGATTATTTTTTAACAGCGGTTTCTGAATATCAAAAACTTATTACGCGAAATCCTATTTTTTTAGAACGAGTTGAGGGAGTAGGCATTATTGGTCCAGAAGAAGCAATAAATTGGGGTTTATCGGGACCAATGCTACGAGCTTCCGGAATCCAATGGGATCTTCGTAAAGTTGATCATTATGAATGTTACGACGAATTGGATTGGGAAATCCATTGGCAAAAAGAAGGAGATTCATTAGCTCGCTATTTAGTCCGAATCGGTGAAATGAGGGAATCTATAAAAATTATTCAACAAGCTCTGGAAGGAATTCCAGGGGGGCCCTATGAGAATTTAGAAACCCGGTGCTTTGCTAGAGAAAGGGATCCGGAATGGAATGATTTTGAATATCGATTCATTAGTAAAAAACCTTCTCCTACTTTTGAATTGCCGAAGCAAGAACTTTATGTAAGAGTTGAAGCCCCAAAGGGAGAATTGGGAATTTTTTTAATAGGAGATCAGAGTGGTTTTCCTTGGAGGTGGAAAATTCGTCCACCTGGTTTTATCAATTTGCAAATTCTTCCTCAGTTAGTTAAAAGAATGAAATTGGCCGATATTATGACAATACTAGGTAGCATAGATATCATTATGGGAGAAGTTGATCGTTAAAATGATAATTGATACAACAGAAGTACAAGATCTAAATTCTTTTTCTAGATTGGAATCTTTAAAAGAAGTCTATGGAATCATAGGGATGTTTTTACCTATTTTGACTCTTGTATTGGGAATCACAATAGGTGTACTCGTAATTGTGTGGTTAGAAAGAGAAATATCCGCAGGAATACAACAACGTATTGGTCCCGAATACGCCGGTCCTTTGGGAATTCTTCAAGCTTTAGCAGATGGGACAAAACTTATTTTCAAAGAGAATCTTTTTCCATCTCGAGGAGATACTCGTTTATTCAGTATAGGACCATCCATAGCAGTTATATCCATTTTACTAAGTTATTCAGTAATTCCTTTTAGTTATCACCTTGTTTTATCTGATCTCAATATCGGTGTTTTTTTATGGATTGCCATTTCCAGTATTGCTCCCATTGGACTTCTTATGTCAGGATATGGATCAAATAATAAATATTCTTTTTTAGGTGGTCTACGAGCCGCTGCTCAATCGATTAGTTATGAAATACCATTAACTCTTTGTGTGTTATCAATATCTCTACGTGCGATTCGTTAAAACAGAAACTTTTCTTTTTTTTTTCGAAAAGAAATTGAATAGATATCTCCTTTTTTTATTCATCATTCAGTTTGATGACCTAAATCAGATAGTTGTATGAGTGAAAGAAAACAGCTTAGAAATTAGCAGTAAAAAAATGGAGTCTCATTTCCTACGTACAAGAAAAAAAAAAAGTAAATATAAGCAAGACTTTTACCCCAAGATTGGTTGATTAGTCATCCTGGCTTGAAGCGGGCTCAACTCAAAAGATCAACCGTATAGAGTTTTCACTCTGGTTTCTATGTATTACCCTAACGGGTGATTGAGCAAAAATCAGTGGATGGTTAGGAACACCAAAATACATAAAGGATTAGTAATGGAGATTTTTTATGTAAATTATCCAAAAATAATTTTTACATAAGATAAAAAGAATAATAATTGGGACTTTAAGTTAGTAGAAATGATCAAGTAGTACTACCCACAATTCCGATTCAGAGTATGCTCCTATCCACAGATTCAAAAATGACTATCAGGAACGAAATAATCCTTTTTTTGAAACCCCCCTTTTTCAGAAAGAAGAATAGGAACGAAAAAAAAAAGATCTTTTTCTTCTTTCCTATATTCATAGGGATAACGTGGTATTTTTCAGGAACTAATGTATAATTTTTTTTTTCGTAATCAAAAAGAATGGGTTGAAATATCTATTAATATTTCTAGAAAGAGTATTTTATTGAAGGATTAAGTTATTACTCAACAAAGAAAAATTCAAATTATTAAAGGATGAGATCAATTCAGAAGTGCTTTTTTAGTTATTATAGCAGACAGAATTCCATTGGTCTAATTCAGGACCTTCCGATAGGTTTTGACTCTATCTATATAGAATATATATTTAATTTCCAATCGATATTCTAGTATTATACTACAAACATATCAATAGAAATAATATCAATTCGGTCCTTAGATTTATTGATGGCCCTCGAGGAGCCGTATGAGGTGAAAATCTCACGTACGGTTCTGAAATAGCGATGGGAACAGTGATGTTATCATCGACTATGATTATCTAACAGTTCAAGTACAGTTGATATAGTTGAGGCCCAGTCCAAATATGGTTTTTGGGGATGGAATTTGTGGCGTCAACCTATAGGGTTTTTCATTTTTCTAATTTCTTCCCTAGCAGAATGTGAGAGATTACCTTTCGATTTACCAGAAGCAGAGGAAGAATTAGTAGCAGGTTATCAAACCGAATATTCGGGTATCAAATTTGGGTTATTTTATGTTGCTTCCTATCTAAATCTATTAGTTTCTTCGTTATTTGTAACAGTTCTTTACTTAGGGGGTTGGAATATCTCTATTCCTTACATATTCGTTCCTGAGCTATTTGAAATAAATAAAGTAGGTAGAGTCTTTGGAACGACAATTGGTATTTTTATTACATTAGCTAAAACTTATTTCTTCTTGTTTATTTCTATCACAACAAGATGGACTTTACCTAGACTAAGAATAGACCAATTATTAAATCTTGGATGGAAATTTCTTTTACCCATTTCTCTCGGTAATCTATTATTAACAACTTCTTTCCAACTCCTTTCATTGTAAAGGAAAGAAAAAGGACTAGGATATTCTCGATTTACGACTTCTCTCAAATATCAAACAAGAGAAAGAAACAAACATAAAATTATTCATAGATCTTTACGATATGTTCCCTATGGTAACTGGGTTCATGAATTACGGTCAACAAACAGTACGAGCTGCAAGGTACATTGGTCAAGGGTTCA